GTTAATCGTAAATAAGAAGATTGTTTACGAAGACAAACAAATACAAATTCACATTCGAATACATAAAAATTATATAGGAACTGAAATAGTCTTTTATTTTCGTTTGAAAAAACGTAAATCGATTTCTTCGAAGTAATGAGACTATTCCAATTATGATATTCGTGGAGAAAGAATCGCAATAAATGCAAAGAGGGAACATCTTGGATACGACATTGAAGGATTTGAACCAGGATTTCCAAATGGATAGGATGGGGTATTAGTATATCTGAGACATAGTTTAAATGTGATAATTTGTCCTCTAAAAAGGGGAATATTGAATGAATAGATCGTAAATTCTGAAATTGTGGTATTTCCTTTTCAGAAGAAAAAGGTACTAAGCGCAGCGAAAATGGAATTTCCATAATGACTGCAAAACCTTCTGATATCATCCGAGAAAAAAAATGAGAATAAAAAAAATTGTTGTGCCCAATGAATCGATTTTTATTCGAATGATTAACCGAATTAATCAAATAATTCTGTTGATACATTCGAATAATTAAACGTTTTACAAGTACTGAACTAGATTTATTGTCATTATCAATAATTTCCGCGGGTTCATAAAAAATCGAACCATTTAAACCATGATCATGAACAAATGCATAAATATACTCCTTAAAAAGAAGCGGATATAGGAAGTGTTGTTTCCGAGATCTAGCTTTTTCTAAATATCCTTGTAATTGTTTCATTTACATTTCTACTTGACGGGAGGAATTTCTTGGTTTATCAAATGATACATAGTGCAATATGGTCAGAACAGGGTATGTATAATGTATTATATTATATTATTATATTATATATAGTTATAGTTTATATATAGTTTAATATAGTTTATATATAGTTTAATATTTGAATATTTTATATTTTTTATATAGTGTTTTATATTAGTAAATAAAATATATAGTATACTAAATATAGTAAGAATATAGTAAGAAAAAAATCTACCCCGGAAAAAAACAGGGAATCCAATCAACAAATCTTTTTCCTTTCCTCTTCTATCTAATTAGTTGATGTTCGTTATAATTACAAAAGGATAAAAAATCCTTTATTTTTGCAACCCAATCGCTCTTTTGACTTTGGAATAAATTCGCTTTATCAATATACTGTTTCTTCTACACATCCGTCTACAATCCATAATAATGAATAATTAGGATTCATTAAATAAAATCAATGGTCCACGCACATGGGAACCTATCCTTTCCCGCATCAGGCACTAATTTATTTTTAACGTCTAATTAGATCGGGTAATCATTCAAATTAAGAACATAAGCTCGTTTCCTTTTATTTTACAGGAATTGGAACCATAAGGCTCTATCCATTTATTCACTAGACCCAACTGTAAATGGGAATTTTTTTGTCCCCACAAATCAAAACAATTTTTTGAACTGTAATGATCCGGTAAAAAAAACTCCAAGTTTTACTTTACATTTTACTTTATTAATTATTAATTAAATTTGACTTTATTAATTAATTTAATAATTACGAAAATTGAAAATAAGAAATAAATTTTCTTACGACATGCTGTTTTTTCCATTCATTACCTTTGAGGATCAGTCGTGGTCTTATAGACTCTACCAAGAGTCTGGACGAATTCGTTGCTTCATCCAAATGTGTAAAAGATCATAGTCGCACTTAAAAGCCGAGTACTCTACCGTTGAGTTAGCAACCCGAATAAATAGGATATGTAGATACGATCAAAATAAAAAAAAATAAGTTGAATTGCACTGTCCAATCTTGTCAAAACATTGAACTAGCAACACATCGAAAAGAAATATTTTATAATCAATTATAAACACGCAAATCCAAAAATGCGCGAATAGATATTACCAATCGAAATGTAAAAGTTGTGACAGACCACCCATTCCTTTTTTCAATTTTTTTTTTTGATTTTCCTTAATCAATCCATTTTTCTATGAGAGTAAATGCGGAGCAAGGCAAACCCATCATTTTAGTGAAGTGAAGGAAAGAAAAAACCAATATGGGGTGGGGATAAACAGATCTATTTATCTACGATCAAATTATATTTGTTCGATACACCATTGTCAATATAAGCGCAATGTTGAGAAAACAAATCGAAGTAAATATAAAATAAAGACTTGTGTTGGATTGGCACAACATAAACATAAATAATAAATTCGAATGGAAAAAATTAAGGAAAAGTAAAAAAAAAAAGCACCGGTTGATTCAATCAATTAAAGGTACAATAAGCAAGATTTACCCTTTGTTTGTTGGTAAAGTTATTCATTAGTAAATTGAATTCCTACGCCAAGAAAAAAGTAAATAAATATGAATAAAGCAAGAAAAAGTAAAATAAGGTGTAAATAATTACACAAAACTAGATACTAGTAACCTCCCCTACTTTGTTTATTTATTAATTTTAATTTCGTTTTTTCCTTTAATTAACTCGAAGTTCCTTCTTTTAAAAATTCTGCTTTCCTTAAAATATCATAAACCGTTCCTGTAGGTTGAGCGCCTTTTTCAAGGAAATATAAAATAGCAGGAACGTTTAAATAAGTTTGATTCTTGATCGGATCGTAAAAACCCACTTTTCGAAGATCTCTTCCTTCTCTTCGGGATCGAACATCAATTGCAACGATTCGATAGATAGCTCATTGGGATAGATGTAAATAAACAAAGCCCCCCCTAGAAACGTATAGGAGGTTTTCTCCTCATACGGCTCGAGAAAAATGATTCGTATTTCTGTAAGCAAATGGATCCAGAAAACCATGAATTAGACTATGATTTAAATTCAGTCCTTTTTTGTTCTTCCTTTACAGAAAAAAATAAATCTTATTTATACTCATAACTCAAGTTGGGTAATTGTGACAGAATTCTAAGGAAAATCCTTATACATTTATTGAGCCGTCTCTAAACTCTTTTGTTTGTCTCATCCGGAATCTATTTATTTTTATTCCTCATTCTGATCCAATTATTGAGCCAATTGAAAATAGTGTTTCCTTGTTCCGGAATCCTTTATCTTTGCTTTGTGAAATCATTGGGTTTAGACATTACTTCGGGGATCCTTATTCCTTTCAAAATGGCAGCAACATACCTTTTTTATTTCTTTCTGTTATTTCTTTCTATATAAATAGAAATATGAACGATTGATTCCCTTGTTATACACTTTTGATCAAAATGGTTTTACCAAATTCGAAAAATTTTACTTTTTTGCAAACTTATTCGAATTTGAACCTTTCCATATAGATATATATTGAGGATATACTTACAAAGTTGGTCTAACTTATTGATTTTCACTAACCCTAGATTCTATCCCTTGATAAATGAATCAATTAATCCTTTCTTCTCGAGCTCCATCATGTACTCTTTACTTACAATCCAACACAAATTGTGTTCTTAGCAGAACAGAACAAACTATGTCGAGCCAAGAGCATCTTCATTACTATGGAAAATGGTGGATGTAAAAATCCACAATCGATCATGTCCTTCAAGTCGCACGTTGCTTTCTACCACATCGTTTCAAACGAAGTTTTACCATAACATTCCTCTAATTTAATTTCAAAGCAGTATGGAATTGATTCAATATGGAATCGTGAATAGTCATTGGTCCCATCAGTATATATCCATACTTATCTATACATAGATAGATAGATAAGTATTTATCCAGAGAAGGCTTAACAAAAATCCAATTTATTTAACCCTATATTCTTGAATGAAACATATTTATAAAAATATGAATAAACTAGTTTATGGAAGAGTTATTATTTACATCGTCAATAGATTGTTCGAGACGATTAATCCTTCATGAAGGATACATTTTTTTTTTCGAACAAATAAACTCGAAATCTCCAAAAGAAGTTTAATAATAATAGATTTCGAATTCCAGAACAAAATCAATTATTAACCAAATAAGCTATTTCAATGACCCGAAAAGGTCGAAATATTATTGATTTCTCACACTTCTTCGAGTACTAAGAAAAAAATGAAGTAAGAAAAAACGATCTCGTATAAAGTAAAATTAAGGTCCTTACATTATTCCTTCTTTCATCTGAAAAATGAAATCTGAATCAAGAATTAGAGGAGTATGATTTGTTCGTATCCATCATATACAACGAACAGTTCGTACCAGTAATTAGTAATTATAGAATATTTAAAGAATCACAGATCCTTTTGCTTAACTGAAATATCTAACCTGTTACTGAAATACAACAAGACAAACAAAATACATAATATATATCATATCAGCATAGGCCTTGTTTTTTCTACCTATTTTGTTTTACTTCAGATTCAATAATTTTTTGATCAATTCAAAAGTCAAGTAGATGTACTATACGAATTTATCCCCAATCGCTACATTCCATTGATTTACAATCATTCAGTTGAACCAGAGAATAAAAAATAGGGTCCAGATCCCTTTTTCCTATTTTTTCTTTTCTCGTGCCAACTTTAGTTAGCAGTTTTACGACCTGTGATGCAATTTAAAATTCACTACTTTTCAGTCTCCACATAGAATGTGGAATTGGGATAACCTATTTATTTGATTTTTATTTACTTTTTGGTTTTGGGGAACGGAATCGATAAACCTTTCTTTCACATTTTTCACATTGCGCGATTCAGAGTTCATATCTGAGAATTCATAAGAAAAAATTGTTCTCTTTAACAAATTTTGTCTTATGTGGAATACAATTGAAAGGGTCTGGGACGGAAGGATTCGAACCTCCGAGTAACGGGACCAAAACCCGCTGCCTTACCGCTTGGCCACGCCCCATTTCATTTCTATTATACACTAATAAACACTATTATAGATCTTGGTTATTCGTCAATCCCAACTCAAATATATAAAAACATATGATGTATTTTGGTGCTAGGATTCAATATATGTAGATATAGAATAAAAAAATTCATTGATCATTACATGGAATTCAATTAAGATATTGTATGAAAGTAGAATTCCTTGTATTCTCATTTAAGAATGAGAATGGAAGGAGGGATTTTTTATTTGGGAGAGTCCAAAGAAAAAGAAAGATTTTTTGATCTGCCTTTTTCATTTTTCCCTTATAAAAATAACTCAATCAAAATCAAATTATCTAATCTACAAGAACAAAATATTTGTTATGCTTAATATCTTTAGTTTAATCGGTATCTGTCTTAATTCTGCCCTTTATTCGAGTAGTTTTTTCTTCGCGAAATTGCCCGAAGCTTATGCCATTTTCAATCCAATCGTAGATATTATGCCTGTCATACCCCTATTCTTTTTTCTCTTAGCCTTTGTTTGGCAAGCTGCTGTAAGTTTTCGATGAAATCTTTAATACTCTACTAAATTTATTATATATTCGATATAAAAATTCGAAAAATTGATAAGATCAGATAAGTCTTACATTATGAATATGAATCCTCGATTCAAAAATAGAAATTCTTAATTCTTGTATATTGAATGAATAACCGCTGTGATGAATTTGAATCAGCTTTTTCCCCGTTCTCACCTTCCAGTGAGCGCGGATTAGTGGGTCCTAGACAATATCTAATTATTGATATGACAATAAATTTTTAGTAACGACGGAATCAAAATCTTATTACTAATAAATTATTTAAAATTTATTTCTTTTATTAAAAAAATACTTTTTTTCATTTTCGGGGTGTCATGTCAAAACAAATAGGATATGCGGTAAAAAATAGGTAATCTATTCCCTTTTTCAAAAAAAAAATTATCTTGGAGATTGTGTAATGCTTACTCTCAAACTCTTTGTTTACACAGTAGTTATATTCTTTGTTTCCCTATTTATTTTCGGATTCTTATCTAATGATCCAGGACGTAATCCTGGACGTGAGGAATAAAAATAAAAAGATTTTTAGTTTTTTTTTCCTTTTTCTAAATTTTGAATAATTTGATTTGTTTTATACATTTACCTATGATAAAATCAAGGGATCAAAATTCCTTACAATTCTAAAGTCCCAAGTGATCATAGGAGACGGAAAGAGAGGGATTCGAACCCTCGGTACAAATAATTTGTACAACGGATTAGCAATCCGCCGCTTTAGTCCACTCAGCCATCTCTCCCAATTCCAAATTGAAAATTTTTATATGATGTAACACGTGAAAGAAACATTGAGAAAAATCCCCGTTTTTTCTTTCTTTTTATTATCTTTTTATTAATCTTTATTCAATATTCAATTCAATAATTATATTGTAATAGAATTTTTATATTACACTGTGTATTTAGTATACACTTTTATTATATACTTTTATATACACTTAGTTTTATTATACACTTTAATATAATATTATATTTGAATATCAGATTTGAATATCCAATTCGAAATATTTCGAATAAATCGAAAATCAAAATAATTATAGAATTAAATTTCGAAATATATAAATATATATACTAAATATATATATATATGTTTAAAATTGCTTATGTTTAAAATTGCTATCTATATAAAATATATATTCGAAATATATAATATATCTTATATAACATAATATAACATAACGAACAATAAACAAGAAAAATTTTTATAATGAAAATTCAAAAATTTATATAAATAGAAAAGAAATCTAAAATTAAACTTATGTTATTTAAATTTTAATAAGATAATATCTTACCATAATATATTTACAACATAATATATTAACATAATATTAATAATAATATAGTCAATTAAATATTAAATTAATCTAAAGAAATAAGATATTACTCGATACTCCATTCTAATAATATATTAAATTATAATAATTTATTAAATTATATTTATTAAAAAATAAAATATTATAATAGATATATATATAATATATATATCGATTATAATAATCTTAATACGAATAATCTTAATACGAAAAAAATATTCATATTAATATTGAATTTTCAATTGAAATTAATAATTATTAAATAAATATTAATAAATAAATAAAGAAATTAATAAAAATAAATATAAAAGCATAAAAACCAATTTGATCAGGAATTAACAAATTATATAATGACTTAAAACGGATCTATTCAATAGAAAGAATACCTTATTTCTTTAATTTTGTACACACGGTTTATTCCCCCGGCCTGGTCTGGTTAAGTACTGGCCAGGCCATTTCCTCTTTTATTCCAATGAATCCTTCATTGCAGAGATCAAAGGATTTAATTCGAATTTTTTATTAATGAAAAATATTAGTTATTGCTACTTCAATAACAAAACAAGAGAAATTTCCATTCGAATTCCTAGACATTCAAATTCCTATAATAGAAGTTATATTAGAAGTTATATTTCTTATTATTTATTATTTGAATTAAAATACCTTCTTTGCCTTTTTTTTTATGAATTTATTACTTACTATTTACTTTACTGGAAAGTAAATAAAAAACAAAAATATATAATATATGACGCAATATTACATAATTATTATCAATATAATTATTGATTAAAAAACCTGTATACAAAATTGCGCATTTTTCTAATCCAGCTTCAATCACTCCTTCAAGTGGGAACCATTAGTTTAGTAACGACTTACTCGCA